TGTTCAACTTTATAACTAAGTATAATGATAATGTATTATCCAGTTAGTTACTTTTTTTATTCCAAATAAAAATACAATTCTCCCATCAAATATGAATACTAGATTGGGGTTTTACAAAGCCCCTTATCGGATTTGAACCGATGACTTACGCCTTACCATGGCGTTACTCTACCACTGAGTTAAAAGGGCCTTTTTATTTAATTCCGGAATTATTCACTATGTGGATAAAATATCTATATGTACATATATTATAAACATAAGTATATATGCATTAAGTACGTGCAGTAGCTACATAGTGTCTAGCGGCTCATTGTTGAATAATAAAAAAAATGGATTTACCTAGGAAGTCTAGGAGAAAATGTAATGAATTGTTTCAAGACCGACTCGAATTGCTTTTTTCTTTTATTGAATTGATCCCACCAGAACAAAATTCACTTGATTGATACATGTACATACACCTAGCAATTCAACAAAAAATTCAAGATATTTCATCGAATCATGGAATGAAGAGATTCCACTTGTCTTCTGAACTAAATTCTTGGAGAAAAAATCCTCCTCTTCTACTAGATTTCTAATGTCGATTCTAATGAATAATTCGTCAATGACGAATAAAAAACAATTCTATGCAATTCTGGAAGGGGGAAAGATCCCTCGGATAGAATCATTCGATTATATTGACAATTTCAAAAAACTGATCATACTATGATCATAGTATGATGGCCGTTGGTCAAGCAGGCCCCCATCGTCTAGTGGTTTAGGACATCTCTCTTTCAAGGAGGCAGCGGGGATTCGAATTCCCCTGGGGGTAGGGTACTACGAAAGGAAGTTGATCATGGATTACCAATAAGTCGAAAATGGATTCTTCCTGGGTCGATGCCCGAGCGGTTAATGGGGACGGACTGTAAATTCGTTGGCAATATGTCTACGCTGGTTCAAATCCAGCTCGGCCCAATAATTCGCCAATCCGCCATGAGATGATATAACCCCCTTTGTACTTCAGAAATACCCGATCCGGAGATAAAAACAAATCAAATTTTCTGCTAGATCCCGTATTTCCCTGGGATTGTAGTTCAATTGGTCAGAGCACCGCCCTGTCAAGGCGGAAGCTGCGGGTTCGAGCCCCGTCAGTCCCGACGGATCCAATAAAATAAATATATCAAAAAATCTCTCCCTTTTTCTGAAGGGGACCGGGGGAAGAATTCCATTGTCAAAGCAAAAGGGAAATCCGTATTTCTTTTTTCATTTAGCTTTTATTGTTTGTTTGGGTTTGTAACTATGTGACGACTGGAAGTGGAAGAGCTATTTGATGAGACTTCATCAGATGATTGTACAATAAAATAAGGAACTAGATAGATTAGAGAGAAAAAAAGAACAGATAATAAAAAATGATAAATAAATAAAGGAATTTTGGATTAGGTCAGCAATCCAAGTTTGGCGCGGTATGGATAAAAGAACTTCCTATGTTATACTATTCAATTCTCGACGACGAATTGATTTGATAGTTCAGATATTGTTATTCATGATATTGATCTGATTCAAGATCATCGAGAGGTAATATTCATTCATTGAATTTACAGGCCAAAGATTTATCATCTCTATGGGATTAAATCCCGAGTTATTGCAAAGTAAAAAACCGATGAGATTATGGAAGTAAATATTCTTGCATTTATTGCTACTGCACTATTTATTCTAGTTCCTACCGCTTTTCTACTTATCATTTATGTAAAAACAGTCAGTCAAAACGATTAATTATTAACTAATTTGAATGAAACTTGACTTCTGAGTTCTTAGCCAAAATTGACGAAATAAAATGAAAAAGATTCCAATTTTATGTCTTAAATGAACTGAGTGGACTAGAATCGGCAGTATTCTAATAGATAGATAGTATGGTAGAAAGATTCATCTATTTCTTTCTACCATACTATTTATTAGTTAGATTGTTGTTATAAAGCTGCCCCCTGGAATAAAATAAAGATAGAGGCTGCATTTGATATGGATCTATATATCAATCTACAATATTATCTTGATATATGTGAATATCAATTCCATATATGGGATTGACATAGCATCCAATTCCAGTTATTTGCTATATCTATTTGTTCTGATCAATCTGAATTATTCCTATGTCTTATAGTTTGAATTACTATATTTTTGATTTCCAATATGAATCTCGGTATCTATTGAGAGAATCAAATCAATGAAGCAAAAGCGATAGATATAGGCATATGCAAAAAATCACGTAGTAATCTTTTTTTTTAACATTCCCAAGAAGTAAACCATTGATAGTAGTTCCACGGGCATCGAAAAGGAAGAGTAAACCTCACTGATTTTTAACGCCTGAACCATGATATGAAATAAGTCGATAAAGTCTAAATCCAATTTCCAAAATTCGAAAGCGGTAAATGCGCAATATGTGACTCACCTGACGATCTTATTCTACATAGTATCTCGTTAGACAACCACTATGTTTATATCCTTTATTTCTCATACAAAGTGCGTA